CTAAAAAACAAGTAAGAGTAATTCCTCCTAAACAATAAAATATATTGACATGAGGAGGAACATATTTACTAGTTATATCATCAGCAATCGCTTGAATCTCGAGACGTTCTTCGAACCAATCATAAACTTTATTGAGATAGGTAACCTAAGATGACTCCCCCTCTCAGAACCGTATATGAGAATTTCTTCTCGTACAGCTCAAACAGAAACACCAAAATACTAGTTGAAACGGATATATGGAATAAAAAACGTTTTAATTCTATGACTCAAGAATCCATTCGGAGGATGACAAGAGAAAACGAAAAAAGAAAAATCCGAACACTATTCTTTGTCTTTGTGGTTATAATGCTAAAATATCAAGTCGGCTCATTAATCTTTTAATCTTAATTATTATAGGCCTCTTAAATCTTCTATTTCCCTTAACTATTTTTATTTTTCTTAATTTAGTATTTCTTTTTATTTGTATGTAATACCACCTTAATGTTGTTTTTTTTTATTGATTGATAGGAATTTTCTTGTTAAGATCCTATAAATCGACTGAAACCTCAGATTCATACTAGAACCACGATGATTCAATAAAATCTTCAAACTAAGCCCAAAGATTGCATGAGTCAAAACCGTTGTATCATCGCTTATTTAATATAATGACTAAAAATCCAAAAAAAAAATGGATCAAAAGTAAGAAAGAATAAATATACAAAGAGTTTGAAAAAAAAAAAATCTTTCAATTTATACTCTCTAACTCTAATCTCTAATTCTTTGAAATTTTTTGTTGTAGTCCGGTCGCGGGATCTCTCTCTCTATATTAAATATGAATCATAGTTGGACTAATTCGTAATCTATTTCATATATTCCGTGCTCCAAATACTCGAATAAATACCTGACGAGGTAAAAACCCCATCTCTATCAAGATGACAGACCCATCCTCTGTACTATCAATAGGATCCATTATAACAAGTCGCACACTCATATTCCAAAAATACAGAAAGAAATAAATTCCACGATCGAACTATCAAAATAGAATAGGGATGGGCTAAAAAAATCCGAGATCCAAACGCTTCGTTTTGTATTGAAAAACGAGCACTTCACTATTCTTGTAAATTAAATCTAATTCATTGAAATTCCATCCAATAAAACAGAAGAATTATAAATCTCCAAAATAATAGATAAGAATATCGCAAATAAAGCCATTGCGACACCCATCAAAGGAGTAGTCCCCCATCCCGGAGCTACTTTACCATATTCCGAATTCAACGGTTTCAATAAAGTCCCTACAAAAGTTCGTCTTGGACCAGACTTAGAACCGCCCTCAATGCTTTGTGTAGCCATAAGTACTATTTTTATTTTATTTTGTATTAATTAAGATCTGTTGACTTTGTATAGCATTCTGTTGTAAATAAATTAGCATAGATCCATCGCGGTCTTGTCTTGAAATAGATAATAATGGAAACAGCAACCCTAGTCGCCATCTCTATATCTGGTTTACTTGTAAGTTTTACGGGGTATGCCTTATATACTGCTTTTGGGCAACCCTCTCAACAACTAAGGGATCCCTTCGAAGAACACGGGGACTAGTTGAAGGAAAGAGCTTCAAAATCTTAGGAAGCTCTTTCCTTCAACTAAGATAATGAAAAATAACTAAGATGATGAAAAATCATTTCATCTTTTTAGTTGGAACTTTAGGCGGTTCTCGAAAAAAGATAGCGAAAAAAATTATTCCTAAAGTCGAAACTAAGAGAAATGTATAAACCAATGCTTCCATAGATTCGATTGTGGTTTACAATTATAACTTCCATACCTGTTTATTTTGGATCACCCTCCAGCTAAAAAAAAAAAAAAGAGCAAGATTCAAAGAAAGGGTGGCAATTCAAATTAAAATATCGTCGGTACCTTCTTTCAAATAAAAAAAAATAGAGGAGAGGTGAAAAGTAAGAGATCAATGGTGTATCAAACTACTTGTCTTCTTGTAGTTGGATCCCCCAGTTTCTGGAATGCTCCAAATTCAACTTGAGCGTCTAAATCTGGATCAATCCCAGCAAAAACATCTCTGAACAAAGTTCGAGCACCATGCCAGATGTGTCCGAAGAAGAAGAGCAGAGCAAATGAAGCATGCCCAAAAGTAAACCAACCCCTTGGACTGCTCCTAAAAACACCATCGGATTTCAAAGTAGCACGATCTAATTCAAAAATTTCACCCAATTGAGCGCGTCTAGCATATTTTTTCACAGTGGCAGGATCGCTATAACTGACCCCATTTAGTTCGCCACCATAGAACTCAACAGTTACACCTACTTGTTCGACACTATACTTCGACTCTGCCCTTCGAAAAGGAACATCAGCTCGAACAATTCCGTCTCCGTCTACCAAAACAACCGGAAATGTTTCAAAAAAAGTAGGCATGCGGCGTACAAAAAGTTCACGCCCTTCTTTATCTCTAAAGATAGGATGTCCTAACCACCCAACAGCTATCCCGTCCCCATTGTCCATTGAGCCTGCTCTGAACAATCCGCCCTTTGCCGGATTATTGCCGATGTAATCATAAAAAGCTAATTTTTCAGGAATTTTAGACCAAGCTTCAGATAAACTTTGATTTTCGGCTAGCCCAGCACCAACTCTTCGATATATTTCTTGCTGGAAGTATCCTTGATCCCATTGATAACGAGTCGGACCAAATAATTCAATCGGGGTAGTTGCTGAACCATACCACATAGTTCCAGCAACAACAAAGGCTGCAAAAAAGACAGCAGCGATACTACTGGAAAGGACGGTTTCAATATTTCCCATACGTAATCCTTTGTATAGACGTTGGGGCGGGCGGACACTAAGATGGAATAGGCCCGCTAATATGCCTAATGTCCCTGCTGCAATATGATGAGAGGCTATTCCGCCCGGAACAAAAGGATCAAAACCTTCCACACCCCATGCCGGACTTACAGATTGTACCCTTCCGGTAAGTCCATAAGGGTCGGACACCCATATTCCAGGACCGTACAATCCGGTCACATGAAAAGCGCCAAACCCAAAACAAGCCACCCCCGATAGAAATAAATGAATTCCAAAGATCTTGGGCAAGTCCAAAGAAGGTTTTCCCGTACGTTCATCACAAAATATTTCTAGATCCCAATACACCCAATGCCAGATAGCTGCCAAGAAGCACAAACCAGAAAACACAATATGAGCTCCAGCCACACCTTCATAACTCCAAATACCCGGATTCGTTACGGTTCCTCCAGTGATACTCCAACCGCCCCATGAATTGGTTATCCCTAAACGAGTCATGAAAGGTATAACGAACATGCCTTGTCTCCACATTGGGTCGAGAACAGGATCGGAGGGATCAAAAACTGCTAATTCATATAGAGCCATCGAGCCGGCCCAACCAGCAACCAAAGCTGTATGCATTATATGGACAGACAGCAAACGACCGGGATCATTCAATACAACAGTATGAACACGATACCAAGGCAAACCCATGGAAATACCCCTTTATCAACGAAAAATAGACACTATGTAACTTTATTGCACTGAAAAAACTATGTTATATATTTCCACTTTTCAGTGGATTATCTCGGGGAAAGGATTACTATTTTTATTTTAGTAATATTTTAGTAAAAATGTAAGAATTCGGTTTGTAAGAAACAAGGGAAGCAGATCTATTCTATACCCGATAAGTAACAATACGCAATGGCAGGGTTGGCCATCTATCTTTATCTAGGAGCGAATGCATACATATTTGTTCATCATTCAAAGGGCCTAATCATATTTGTAAGAATTTGACTTTTTAAGTTTGTCTCCCTTTACTTTATTTAAGATTTCGTTTTTTTATGAACTTTTAGTTTTTTTATGAACTTATCGAATCTAAACATAAAATAGGATAAAGCCCAATCTTATTAACACTTTATGAAAAAAAAAATTCATTGTTACGCTTTCACATCAAAGTGATGAATTAGAGTATTTCATTTTTTTTTCATTAAATGCCTATTGGTGTTCCAAAAGTTCCTTTTCGAAATCCTGGAGAGGACGATTCAATTTGGATTGACATATAGTGCGACTTGTCAGATATATTGGGTCATATGGGATTTTCCCGTTCTCCCCCCCGATCGGGATATACTCTGTTTCGCCCAAGAAAGATTGATTAAATCTAAATCATCAAAAATTGGGAGCGTGAAATAAAATTAAGTGCAATTGCTTTCCTTTTTGGGGTATACAGATTAATATTATCCAATTTAGAATAATTTATGGTTGGCTTGCTTGTTTGGACCAATAAAATGAAGTATCCAGGCTTCGTTTAGAAAAAACCAATCAGTAAAGTAATATATCGAGCATTACTACTTGTATCCTATTCTATTTAATTTAGAATTTATTAGAATTTAAATTTATTAGAATTTATAAGTAGATAAGTTAATAAGTTATTAAGTAGATAAGTAGAAGTAATATCAAATTGATAATCATAATCAATGGAATAATATGATGAATACATTAAATATTCGGCGTAAAGCATGAAATGAAAAAAAAGTGTAGCAAAAGGGTGCGGTATGGGGGCATTTGCCTTGCCCTATATGTGCAAATCAAAATCGGGCGGATCTTTACTCGGAGTAGAGCGCAAACCTAAAAGAATTGAATAAGACCCTTCGGGAACAAGAAAATGGCATCACGATTTGAATTGGATCACGATGAAAAATACATCAATGATGAAGTTAGTTTGATAAGTTTAATGAATTCTTTTTTAGATGTAAACACATCAAAACTCATCTTTCTTGAAAAATGGAAGAAAAGCCCTCCGTTAGAATAGAAGTTAGACAGAACTCACTAGCAAAAAGGGGGGGGGCTGGAATCTACACATTGATTCTTTTTTTTTCGCGATTTATTTGGTGAACCGTATGCATCAAAAGGTGCATGTACGGTTTATAGGGGGTAGTTTTTTATCCTAATCAATCGACTTTATCGAGAAAGATTACTGTTTTTAGGTCAAGATGTTGATAGCGAGATTTCGAATCAACTTATCGGTCTTATGGTATATCTCAGTATAGAGAGTGAGACAAAAGATTTGTATTTATTTATAAACTCTCCCGGCGGATGGGTAATACCCGGAATAGCTATTTATGATACTATGCAATTCGTGCGACCGGATGTACAGACAGTATGCATGGGATTAGCCGCTTCAATGGGATCTTTTATCCTGGTCGGAGGACAAATTACCAAACGTCTAGCATTCCCTCACGCTCGGCGCCAATGGGTTTTTTTTTGAAAGAAAACTATGCCTTCGCCGTCTGAACTATGAATATTAAGTAATAATAGCATGGCATTTCGAATTCGATATAAGAAATTTTTTTTTCTTGTTTTTTAAAACGGTAGATTATGTATCGAAAGATTAGTATGAGATATAGGGATATTTACGATTTTATCTTATCTATCGGGATCTATTTTAGCGTCACAAACTTTTTTGTTTTCACGCCCGGGGACTCTTAACACATTTATGTTATGAAAGAGTACGAAAAAAAAAAATTATATTATTTTTTTATTTGCATTTGAAAAAAGAAACTTTGGGATTGCTAAATCGCCCATGAAATAAAGCAACGGAACCACCATAGTATTTTTTTAACTCCTAAAAAAAAGAAGGGCGGTTATTGTATTATTTACCGATCTAGGCATGAGAAATGAAATATTCTCTGTTTTTATTCAATGAAAGGTAAAAGTCAATTCTATTGTGGAGCCGTATGCAATGCGCAAACAATGCCTGTACGGTTGTTCAATTTTATCTTTTTTTTTCTTATTATTCGTTATCTGTTCTCTTTCTCGTCACCGTATCAGCCGAGATAGAGTAACCATCGATTATCTTATATCCTCAGGGTAATGATTCATCAACCTATTGCTGGTTTTTATGAAGCACAAGCAAGAGAATTTGTCCTGGAAGCGGAAGAACTACTGAAACTTCGCGAAATCCTGACAAGGGTTTATGCACAAAGAACGGGTAAACCCTTATGGGTTGTATCCGAAGACATGGAACGAGATGTTTTTATGTCAGCCACAGAAGCCCAAGCTTATGGAATTGTTGATCTTGTAGCAGTTGCCTAAAAAATAGCAGGAATTTTATGCAATCGCAGTTTGCGATTTTATTTATTATTTTTATTCTTTCCTTTTTTTAACTATTAATATAGAAAATTAATATATAAAATAAATAACTCATAATCGTCCGGTTAGGATCGATCTAAACCAGCCCATTATGCATACGATTCAACATGCCAACTATTAAACAACTTATTAGAAACACAAGACAGCCAATCAGAAATGTCACCAAATCCCCCGCACTTGGGGGATGCCCTCAGCGCCGAGGAACATGTACTCGGGTGTATGTGCGACTCGTTCAGATCATGGGTTCGGATAAGATAAAATAAAGGAAACCCTTTTTCCGCTATCCGTGAGCAGTACGGATGAATAGGATAGAATAGAAGAAAGCCCTTCGCTATCTAAAAAAAAACATTTATCATACCCCTCTCTTGTGTATCAAATTTATGGTTTCCATCGGTGCATTAATCACCGCAATTTTCAATTTAAAATGAGAAAGAATTCCCATTGGTAGCAAATGATTAGTCGTTAAGCAGGGGAAATCTTATTTAAATTTAAATTAAAATAAAAAAAGGCCAAAAGTTATGCCCCTACTCTTCTCTTGCAAGAACGGACTAACAGGGTCAGCCAATCCGCTAATTTTCATAATTAAATACCGTTACTGTATAGATAGATCTCGTTGTGAAAGAACTATTACTGGAGAATTCATGAGTAGAGCTAAAAAGTATGAACTGTACAAGTTAGCAATAGCATTGATTAAATGATTAAATGAGGAAAGGGGCTCCGGTGTATAGAGCAGACCTCACCGTTTAAGAAATAACCATAGAAACGATGGAACCCACTAATTTTTTAGCTATTTCTAGTTATTACTTTTTTATTCGGTTTTTGTTTGATACCCAATATCAATACAATTTTTTTTTCTTTCTCTTTTTCTAGGCGAAATACCTAGAAAAAAAAAGAACAAATCGTGGTTGGGAAGGTTATAGTAGCAAAAGCCGTTGGAATTATTATTTTATACATTGGCAGAATCCGTTTTGTTAATATAGAAGGGGGAAAACGAATAACTGAAAGAAAAGAAATTTATTAGTTATTCATCAAAGTTTCGTTTATTCAATGACCAGAATTAGACGAGGATATATAGCGCGGAGGCGTAGAACAAAAATTCGTTTATTCACATCAAGTTTTCGAGGGGCGCATTCAAGACTTACTCGAACTATTATTCAACAAAAAATAAGAGCTTTGGTTTCGGCCCATCGGGATAGAGATAAGCACAAAAGAAATTTTCGTCGTTTATGGGTCACTCGGATAAATGCAGTAATTCGCGAAAACGCGGTATCCTATAGTTATAGTAGATTCATAAACAATCTGTCCAAGAGACAGTTGCTTCTTAATCGTAAAATACTTGCGCAACTAGCTATATTAAATAGGAATTGTCTTTATATGATTTCGGCTGACATTAGAAAATAAGGAAAGTGGAAGGAGTACATCGGGATGTTTTACATACACGTTATTTCCGGGAGAATGAATTCCGAGAAGGTAGAATAGAAATTAATATGATAAAATCAGAGAATATGATCAGGTAGCCAAACTGAGTAAAAACTTGAATAGATAAAAAAACGATTTTTTTTTTCCAATTCGTTTTTTTCTTACAAGACGACGACAATCAAATCTAGATTTTCAGATTTTTCGAACAAAATATCAATTTAATTTGAGCTCGGATTCGAATTTTGATTTTGATTCAATTGAAGAGTAACCCTATTTTTTTCTAGTTCTAAGACCAGAAGTGCGAGCGACCAATTCGTTTTTTTCAAAATGTTTTTCATTATTAAGAAAAGGTAACAAAGATAAAATACGGGCTTGCTTTATAGCAATAGTAATTAATCGTTGTTGTTTTAAAGTTAATCTATTTACCCGCCTAGATAATATTTTTCCTTGTTCACTAATAAATCGAGTAATTAAACTTATATTTCTATAATCAATTCGATCCCCCGATTGGATCGGGGGCAAACGCCTACGAAGGGGTCGCTTGGACTTAAAAAAAAGTCGCTTGGATTTATCCATGGTTTGTTTAGTCCTTATTTTGAAAATCCTATTTCTTATAATTCTAAATCATTATCATTTTTGATCCGATCAAGTAAAATAAATAGGATTTTCCTTCTTTCTTGTTTCTATTTCAATATAGAATTTACAATATTGAAATTATTTACAATATTCAATTTATTAAAATTGTATATACAATTTTATAAATAGATTTTATCTTCCCATATTATATCCTAATAGGATATTTTTTGTTAATATATCATTTTTCATCTTCCCTGTAAAGCCGCTAGCGTTTCCGTCTATTTCTTTATCTCCCCATGAATTGTATGCTTGGAACAATAGGGACAGAATTTTCTCAATTCCAATCGATTAGGCGTATTGTGTCGATTCTTTTGAGTACTATATCTGGAAATGCCTCTTGGTTTCTTATTAACATTGTTTCGAACACAACCGGTACATTCCAAAATAATTCTTACTCGGACATCTTTACCCTTGGCCATGAGCCCCTCCCTCACCTTGGTTTTTTATTTACTCAACGCTTCGATTTTCCGATCTGAAGAGAAGAAGAGCGGAATAAAAAAAAAATCGAAGTTGCTAGCTCGAAATCAAATCCAGAAATCAAATTATAAAAAATTTCATTGCAACCCAATATCCTAATAAAAAAAAAGTAATAAAATAAAATAATAAGTAATACAATGCTTTGAAAATATATTTCAATTAGAAGTTTAGTACAGTATTTCATTTAAACATCGTATAGGATACTCTCGCCCTAGCTACATTTTGATTTCCGTTTTCTTAATTGACGTTAATTTACTTGAAGACGGGGACCGCGCTCTGAATTTTGCTGCGGTTGAATAAACTTTCTTTTATTCTATATTTTTTTTTATAAATAAAAAAAAAATATAGAATAATTTTTATAAAAATAAAGAAGAGGAGGTAGCAGTCACAGATATTTAATTGTATCTCTAATCTTCTTCACACCCCCCGTTATTGTTATGTTAATAAAATAACTAGAATGAAAAAAACGGGAATGTCAACGCATCCGGGAAAAAGCGATTGATCTCTATCAATAGACCGGCTAAAGCCCCGAACCATAGAGTACTTATTACCGGGGCTACAGATAGATATGTTTTTAGATCTCGCATTTTAAATCCTCCTTATTGTAATAATTGTAATATAATTGTAATAAATAATATTTATTGTAATACCTAATGGTAATACATATATGATCAGATCGGATATATAGTTAAATAAAAAAAGATCAGATGTATATATAAAAAAAAGCCACTTGCGTTTGGTTTGTACACAGAATCCAGAATTCAAATTGAAATGTACAACGCTTTGATAGATAAGATTTTCCTTTTCTTAAAAGAACAAAATATATATCTTTTTTCCTATTTTATTTTTTCATATACCATAGAATATCATATAATAAAATAAAAAAAAAAGTTTATTATTATATGATAAAAAAATGATATGAGATCAAAAAAAAAAGACGAAATAGAAAGATCGAAATAGCAAGATAATATGTATATCAATGAAGAAAATAAAATAAGTATATAGAAAAGAAGGCAGGAATTCTCTACAATGACATTGTAATCCAATTGAATTGAAATGAAAGGGATGTAGCGCAGCTTGGTAGCGCGTTTGTTTTGGGTACAAAATGTCACGGGTTCAAATCCTGTCATCCCTACCTATCACTTCGCCCCAGAGCCATAACGAGGGTCCATTGAAATCAATAAAAATTGGACATGACATACCTACTCTTTAATTTCTATTTTATATCATATTATATATTATCCTATAGCCCTTCAACATGTATTGTAGTTAAAAAAAATAAAGACTTTTTTTCCTTACAGTCTTTTTTTTGTAATTTCGTGGTAAGAAAGCGCTC